AGTAACTATCAATGAATTCCCGAGAAATTCTCAACCTCCCCGTAAAGATTATAACACACAGAAGACTCCTTACCGTCAGCCTTAGGAGCGGGATGAGTGATGCATCCGGCAAGCGCCGGTGAAGAACGCAAGCAAAGCTAGAGTGGGAGGAACTTTTCTCATTAAATTGGAGACCCCCTTACTCTCTCTCTATAAAAAAAGCTTTCGGGAAGCGCGAAGAGCTAAGCCACTAATGTCGTGGCGAAGGTTATACCTCAGAAAGTCAGCGAAGAAACTAAGGTTTCATATGTGTTATATCCTTTCGATCGAGCGAGAACTTCTAAGGACGGCTTTCATTCCCTTTTTAAGAAGTAAAAAAAAAATGGAATCCTTTCTCCGCCACTGAAAAAGGGAAGTCCATAACATAGTTTTTTCCAGTGCAATAAAGTTACATAGTGTCTATCTTTCGTAGGGGGTATTCCATGGGTTTGCCTTGGTATCGTGTTCATACCGTCGTATTGAATGATCCCGGTCGTTTGCTGGCTGTCCATATAATGCATACAGCTTTGGTTGCTGGTTGGGCCGGCTCGATGGCTCTATATGAGCAGTTTTTGATCGACCCCGTTCTCGATCCAATGTGGAGACAAGGTATGTTCGTTATACCCTTCATGACTCGTTTAGGAATAAGCCAATTCATGGGGTGGTTGGAGTATTACAGGAGGAACTATAACGAATCCGGGTATTTGGAGTTATGAAGGTGTGGCTGGAGCGCATATTGTGTTTTCTGGCTTGTGCTTCTTGGCAGCTATCTGGCATTGGGTGTATTGGGATCTAGAAATATTTTGTGATGAACGTACAGGAAAACCTTCTTTAGATTTGCCCAAGATCTTTGGAATTCATTTATTTCTCTCAGGAGTGGCTTGTTTTTGGGTTTGGTCCTTTTCATGTAACAGGATTGTATGGTCCTGGAATATGGGTGTCTGATCCTTATGGGCTAACCGGTACAATCTGTAAATCCAGCGTGGGGTGTGTAAATGCCTCTTTTCAGCTATGTCACAGAGGCATTTACACGCCACTGATTTCCCGATCGTCGTATCAAATTCAAGCAAAGGCTAGGGTTTTCTGAAACATTCCAAGATCGAAGAAACCGTCGCCAGAGACAGGACTCGGGAAGCCATTCGTCCTTGTTTAATAAGATCGGATTAGAGTATGCCACTAGCTACTTACAAGTAGTCCATCGATCGGTAGGCCCTGACTCCTTTCCGGTGGAAGAAAAGAGCCCTTCCTTATATAAATATAAAGATATAAAGAATATAGGTTAAGGCGATCTTCTTTGAACTCAAAAAAAATTTCACTTTCATTCTTCCTGTGAGTGAATCCTATCTTCCGAAATTGCGTAGAGAAAGGAAAGGAACCTGCGCTGTCGCTTGAGGTGGTATCACTGGCCCACGTCTACACGCAGTTCAAAGCTGGCTCCAGAAGAGGTTGGTCCAACAGCTCCGTGGCTCGAGGCAAAGGTAACCGCTACCCGTCTCTGGCCCTAGCTCGCAGCTCCATTGAGCACTGAACAAAGACACATACATCGAGCACAGCGCACAGACTGGGTTAAAAGCCCGACTTGGTTTAGCGGTTGCACCAAACCTCACTGTGGCTAGTGAGACAAAGTAGTAACGACCTGGCCCCTCCCTTCCTTCCTGTGGGGGACCATTACGTTCCCTGAGTAGGACGAAATTCACAGCGCTCTGACCTGTCTCAAGGTAAGACTGCAGCAACTTTTGTTGACAGGGTAAACACGAAAGTGGGAGCGGGTTGAGTCCAGACAACCGTAGTAAGATGACGGCGTCGAAAAGGAGACAACCGATGTCAGAGGCCTAAATCTCTGGGCTGTTCGGATCACCGAGGTTATTCAAACGAAGAGTAGATCAGTCTAGCCAACTGAGGATTTGGTTTTTGTGAAACACGGAGAAAGAAGTCATGTCTCCGCCGGTTCCTGCGCTTCAATACATTGGGCTTTCGTACTGGATTTTCTTTCTGGTGCAGTTCTATCCGCTGCTTTCTTATCTTCTTTGGCCGCAGGTGCGAGGGAAGGGGCTGATATGGTTTCCAATCCCGATGAGAGAGATGACTGGTGTTATATATACCCCTATCTCTTAATAACCCATTCTGTTGACTATATACAGCTGGTACTGAACTCACCCATCGTCGCTTTCAAACTAGTGGTGGAAGCTATTCTATTTAGTAATTACATAAGATGATGACGGAAGCCTCTTTCTTATTTAGCCGCATGGTTGTGCGATAGCTCCCATTCGTTATTGTTCTGACGCCCGAATAGAGAACGACTCGCACGATAGACGACCCGCGAGCTTCAAGGCTCAAATGCGGTATCGGTTGTTCGAAACCCTCTCGTGACTGGGAGCAAAGTAGGTACAACTCGGCTCTAACGGCTGGAGCCGTTACGCAAAGTTTCCTGGTCTTAGCGAAATCAGCACGCGTCCTTAACCTGGTCGAATTCTCAGCTGGCAGAATCAGAGCAGGTGTTCAAACCTGTTCTGGGGACGGCCCCAAGCCCGATAAAGGCGGTTGATCCGGCCTCCTAAAGATATCAACGCGTGCCGGGCCGGGAGACGAAGACCCTGGGCGGAGTGGGCTTTAGCTATTCCAACACTCCGTAAACCAACCTAGTCAGTTGGGTAATCCGATCTCACTTTTCACGGAATAGGAAGCTGTTCCGCGGCGTCGGAGGGATGAGTACTACTAGTGGGCTGGATTCTTCCTCTTCTCTAGCTATGGCTTCTTTTTCATGGCGGGTGAATAATGCGATAACTCATCCATGCGGGTAGTCCCTATCTGCTGTCATGCCCCTCTAATGGCTGTGTCAAACTCCCGAGAGTCCAATATCGTAGATCAAGAGATAAAGCCGCTTATTCGGATTTGACTTGCGCCTCAGCTTGATGAAGGTCAAGACATTGGCAAGGTCCTCTTGCTCTTCTCTCGTAGCTATGTCCTCAACTACGACAGCTACTGGAGTGAGGTTGCGTAATAGAGTGGCAGTTGCCTATTGACAGAAGTCATCTCGACGCACACTCACCTGGAAATGGAAGACTGAAAGCCAGAGTCTTGAAACTAAGGGTCTGAAAGAGTTCTCTTTCTCTTGCCGGACTCGTCAATGAAGTCTGAAGTCAAGAAGCGGTGTCAACTCTTGGCCTCGGAACTTCTGTGCCGTTAGCTGCGAACTCAACTCTTTTGTCATCGGCTCATCTCCTGATATTTAATGAAGTGGGCTCATACCTGACTCGCGCAAAGACGGACCTTCTCCTTCTGTTAGACCTCATCCATTGTCGCTTTCATTGAACTAGTACTCGTTGCTTACTTTGATGAGTCTGAAACACCTCCCTATCTTCCAATAACGTATGTATATAGGAACTGCTTCATTGCTCCTTTCTTCACTCTGATATGGAATCATCTTTCCGGAAAGTGATTTGATAATATGAATAGACGGGCAGAAAAACTCTAATCGAGGTAAATTTCCGAGAAGTCCAGTTCTGGTTTGATACCAGTCTCAGGGTCCAACTCCTCTAATACAAGGAATGTGTCCGCATCGTACCGAGCTTTGCTCGGGAGGCCCTGGATTCACAACAACTATGTTGTCCCCTCCACTTTTCATCAGTGCTTCAAATACAAAGCAGATGGTGATCAGAAGATGGTGACTTAATTCTCAGTTAAAGAATCACACTATGCTGACGAAAAATCTTTCGTCGATAGTGAAGAGGCGACATCTACATCTACATCCACACCCCAGTCGGAAAAAAGAAAGAATAGAAGCCTAAGAGTAGTCCTAAGCGGTCTTCAAAACCGGTTAAAGGACCCGTATTGGGGAAGCGACTCTGGGTCAGACGATGATGAGGTACTACCGAAGCCAAGTCCTCCTTCTCAGAGTCAACCAAAGCTGCCAGAAAGGGTTACTGCACCTCTGACTAAGGTCCAGGTGTCAAATGTCGAAAACCTAAAGACATTTGTCGTTAAGCCAAGAAATAAGGGGCAAAAGGGGATTCTTTATTACAAAAGCTCCCCGCAACCCCTTTCACATGATGACATTAACATTGAAGAGGAACATGTCACTTCCAGCCAGACAAGCTACAATGGGTTTTTGCGACCCTAGGATAAAGCAAATCATGGAACGGGAAGGAAGTAAGGCATTGGAATTAGGAAATAGCATTTATCCCAAGATAGCGGTAGCAAGTCTTCTGTGGAGGCTAGGAGTAGGAGTAGCAATAGGGAAGGAAAGGCAAGAAGAGCCCTTTCTATTGTAGTGGAAACCATGCCTTTCCCACTTGATTCGAAAGCGCCCCTGTCCTCTCTTCCTTCCTGCTTTCTTACGACAACTACCTATTGTCTATATCATCCTGAAAGAACAAGGTTATCTAGAATCGTCCCTTACTCCATTTCTTTCTGTTAAAGGAAAGCCCATGCCTTGACTTGCTTCACGCTGTACTTACTGCTTGCTTACATGCTTACTTGGAACTGAACTCTCATGATTATTTATCATAAAGAAATAAAAGAGCGAGATGTGCCTCCATGAAGGCCTTCTCTTCAGAGAACCCCTCAAGGAATGGTTGACCTAGGCTAAAAGAAGCGCTGCTTTCTTCTCAGCTCGCTTAGGGCTTGGAAGATTCTTCGCTAGCGAATCAATCGTACGTAGTAGTTTTTTTCGTTCTATCTATTCTAGATTGGGTTGGTGAATGGAATTCTTATCTGAAACTCCATTACTTTGGAGCTTGCTTCGCATAGGCTACACAGAAGTCACGGAACTCTTCTTTTAAGAGTCAAAAAAGTAGCAGCAATAGCCTTTTTCAACTATGCCTTTCGTCTTTCGCCCGCTACTTCATCGCCTGGTCTCGATGAGAGCCTAAACTAAATCAGTTAAGCGGCTTCCTTTGAGGAAAGTCGGTCTTTTTGGTTAAAAAATGGATTATCCTTTCTCTACGCAACCCAGGGCTTTCACCCACCCGAACGGAGTCGAACCTTCACTGCCTTTCCTCGGCTCACTTCACTTGCTTGACAGGTTAGAATCCAGCTAAAGATAGGAGTGGATATTGCACTTGCACAGCAGAAAACAGCGGTTGTAGATGCAGCGGATTTAGTTCAATGCCATGCTTATTGAATGCCTCCCACGCGTACTTCATGCCAAAGCTTCTCGTTCGATCCCTTTCCCAAGCGTAGAAGGGGTATCGGAAGATCTCTGCTTACCTTAGATAGAGGAGCTACTCTAATAGCTTATGGGAGCTACTTGGCACGCTTGGCCCTAGATTATTTAAGGATACTCACTAGCATAGCAGACTGGCGCTATACAGACAGCTATTCTAGACTGCATAGACTAATGCTTGCCTTCTTGCTTATTCCTTCCCTCTAACCATAGTCTTGCTTGCCACTTGCAAAGAAAGAGCTTTCTAGAGTCAAGTAAGGAGAGATTCACTATCTTCCGAATCATGCCTTACCTGAATGCCAGTCTTTCTTGTCCTTATTATAAGATTCAACTCTGACTAAGCAAAGAATCCAGATAGGAGAGTGAGAGAGTTCTATCCTAAGTAATGAGATGAGCTTGATTACGCACCTGATTGACTCTTAGTTACTGAAAGCGCTGATGAACTATCTTCCTTATTTTAAGAGGATGTAACTCGGATTCCTCCTTCACGGCTTGAAGCTTAAGGGCTATCGGAATTCCCTTTCAATTCAAACTTTCTCGAGTCACCCTAACGTAACGGCTAACAGAACTTGGCTAACTTCTTACTGAATGCCGTACTGAGAGTTCTCTCGGGACGAGCTCTTAGCGATTAGTCAGTCCGGGTCCAGCTAGTCTTGCACTTTCAGACCGGTCCTTCAAACAAAGGCTTAGTAAGCACAGATTCCCTATAAATATAAATTCCTATAAAGACCGATCATCGCTTCCTTCCCCGACCCTTCGAATGATTGATTCAGTGTGAGAATAGACTCTCTCTGGTAGAACAAAAAAGCCCTTACTTGTGCTTTAGAACAGCAGGGCTCTAGTTCTTTCTTTTGTTATTTCGATCCGTAAGTAAGAGTAAGAACCTATCCAGCTGAGCACGATCTAGGCTACAAAGGCACTTACGCTCAGAAGGTGGCCCAGCTCACTTCGCGGCAACGACATCCATCCAACGAGATGTGCTTCGGGAAATTCACCATAGGTGATGTCCGCAAACGTCTGCATGCACCCAGCTAGATTTAAGATATATGTATGGTTGAAGGGAGCTGACAGGGAGTCAACAAGGGAATATTGCACCCCCAATCTCGATCTACCGCCGGTTGGATGTCGTAGTCTTTCCACTCATCTAAGTCAGCACCATAACCCCATTTATCTTATGGAAAAAACGTTACAGGTCAATAGTTAAGCTATGATGGGTTCGTCGAGCTTTGATCCCATTCCGAAGCGTTCTGCTCATTGAGTTTTGTAATAAGGTTCCGGTCTTTGTTCGGTGAATCTCGAGGTCTTTCAGATCTCAACCGAAGGGCCCGAATTCAACGATTTCCATATCCTGTTGATATTTCTTTATTCTTCTTATTCCCATCATGCGCTAAGCACACCAGATGATCCACAAGAATGGTGCAAGGATTCGACCCTATAACCGTACCGTCCATCCTACCCTGTTGGTGGCCGGGTTAGCACCTCTCGTCGCCTCTTTTTTCCAACCCTCCACCAGGATTAGCATTTCCCAACAAAGCTACCAGCGAGAAAACAGGTCTTTTGTGAGATTTCATTTCAATGATCAGCGGAAGTCTAGCTATGGATCTCCTTATTTCCATCCTATCTACTAATTTCGTTTTTTTCAAGCATTTTTCGAAAATCTTTCTCGATTGGCCCCAACTTCATAGATCAGCACACCGAGCCCCTTGCTATGGGCAGAGTTTGATAAAAATTTGTCTTGGGCACGTGGCTCCTGTGAACTTGGAACTCTGTCGAGTATCGATTCAACTCTTCTCCACTGGTTCGCCTACTCGTATGTGCCGTCTAGGGGCTCATCAGAAGCAAGAACTTCTACCTTGTCAACTAGCTCAAGATTTGAAGGTAATTCGTAGTTCGCTAACATTCACTCACCTGGAATACTTCCACCTATCGGCTCAGAATTCCATTACGCCCAGTTAACTCACTGCTTTCGCGGATTCGCTAAGCAACTGAAAGAAAAAAAAGACTTTAAATAAAAAAAATAGGTGTCCATGCCACCAACCAACTCCTGAAAGAAAAACAAGAGCTTATCCGGCAAACCAGTATAAGTACCCATCGAGTCGAGCAATGATCAGGGGTCAGTTTCAACCTTAGACAGTGAGAGATCAACCGCAGATGGAAGACTACTCCAGCCTAAAAGGAACATACAGTCTTAGGGTTAGGGGGGAATCCTCAACAAAAGCGAAAAGATCAACAGAAAGCCTATATCTATTAAAGTAGCTCGCATGCAAGGAGTTCGTTTCCGTTCCCTCCCCTGCTGCTGGTGGTGCCAATCTAATGCTGCTAAGATTGGTTCAGTCGCTAGCGAAAGGAAAAGGCTCCTACTCACTTTAGTAGCTCTACCGGACCAGACAAAGGCAAAAGACAAAGAAAGAGGCGGGCAAGTAGTGGAAACTCTTAGATAGGAACGTTCAGCGATTGAATTGCCTTCAGTAAATCTAACCAGCTAAGCTACCTAAATAACCTTTCTAATTAAGAAAGGGCAGTTCTGTCGATTCCCAATCTCGAAACTGAAAGTGCGAAGTCACAAGCTGATGAGCTATATGTGAAGTTCAAAAATCCAGTTAAAAAAGAAAATATATAGCTTGATAGCTGAAACTGGAACTCGAGCCGAAAATGGAAATGGTTGGAACGGTCCCGGCTGCTAACCACGTTTCGCTTTATTGCAAAATCGGGAAGTGAGGGAGAGGCTTTCACTCACGGAGTTGCGACTCCTACGGACCCTGGTTCCGAAAGGACTCTATATGGATAGGTTCGGGGCTACCCATTTGACAGTCACTCAGACCCTATAAGGACACGGTAGGGCAAGCCGAGTGCAGGGAGGTGTGGTTATTTTCATACATTTCTCCTTTCCTTACTGCTTCCTTCATTCTGTGGTTTTGAGTTCCCTTTGCCATTCTTCTCCGAAGTTGGCTAATCTTCCAACCAAGTAGTGAGAATATGAAAGGTCAGCATGTAGATGATGCCGTTATCAGGTCTTCGAATTGAGTTGGAAGACGATCTTTGGGCCATGTAGCGTTTTGGACAGCTTCCCTTGTTAAGGAGTATAGTGTATTAAGCATGGGATTCACCACTCCTATATATCGATTGTCTACCTTGCCCATGACCGGCACCCTTTTTCCTTCCTCACCCTTGACTTTCTCTTTCTGGGACTCTCTATTTTCGCTTTCGACTAATTCGGGAACCAGTCTTCCACGCCACCTGTGGTTTCCGGGCATGGTCGTTCTGCTTGGGACATTTCTGCTTGTTCTTCTGTACGGCCATATGACAAGTCATTTGCGAACATTTCGGGAACCTTTGGTTGTCTTTTTGTTCCAAACATCGCATCCAGTATTGCTGGTTTCTTTTTAAAAGAGCTAGCTCATTAGCTATCTGTGAGTGGGGCTTGTTGAAAGCATCTACTCGAGTGTATCGAGAAACGTACCGTACCAGTCATCTCAACATTCCAAATTCCTATGTTTCTAGCCAGCAGCCTATTACGTAAACAGCTTTGTCAACTAAGACATATACATTGGAAAACTAATCCTCATGCCAGGTTCAGTAAATCTAAATCGCAGGAGAAACCTGTGGTGGGGAGAGGGGGAAGGCGACGGCTTCCCTCTACCTTCCATCGGCTTAGAAGTGAAAAGGCGGGGGGCCGGTGATCAGAGAGTGTAGAAAGAAGAGAAGTGAGTCTCAGTGAGGACTTCTCCCTCCCCGTCCGCTATTCATGCTTGGGCGTCGGGGCTATCTTTCAAATTCGAATGATTACTTAATTAGCCTTTCTTCTTCTAAGGACTGATTTACTGATTGTGGCAGTCTTTATTCGTAAGAATGGAATCTGTATGCTTTTCTTTTTTTCTGCTATCGATAGCTTTGAAGAAAGGAATGAAGAAGAACTAGGTTCAGAGAATATCCTCAGCAGGGACGATTCCAGTACTTATATTACTAGAGCAGTTTACAAACTTTGCTAATAATAGCTCACTCTCCTTGACTTTAGAAAGGAAATCTGGACATGTGACTGATCCCACCATGTTCGGCTCACGCAAGGCTTGCTTGCATCCTGAGATGGGAGAACTGGCCGAGATGAGGGTCAGCGCCCGTACTAGCCCTTGACTAAGCGAAAGCGCTAATGGATGGTAATTTCTTAGTTCTTATACTAAGGGTGAGCTTACGAAGCTTCAAGCTAGGCTTTCCCTCCATTATAGATTAGTTCTTTACCTAGGCTAGTAAGATCAGGAAGGAGACATTGAAATCAAGAAAGATAAAGGAACGGGATAAGATAGTCGCTTACAGAAGGGCAGAGAGATCTTATTCAATGCGATAGAAATAAGGCTTGACAAATGGAGCGAGAAAGCGGTAGATACCATTCCCAAATGCATACACAGTCAAGTTTCCACAATGAATCCCAGAATGGCTAGGTCAGTATGCCCATGCTTTGGAATAAGCTAAGCTCCTATGGTATGGGCCGGTACACTGCCACTGCGGCGGATGACACAGCTTGGTACCTTTACTGCGCCGATCCATTTTTGTTCTTCTCAGCGGGCTAGGGCCCCTCTGCGATTGCACGACCTTTCCTCACCAGCAGAAAAGAAATCCAATCCAAGACCGACTCCGATCCGCCTAGAGTTGATGGCAGCCTAATTCTTTCTCCCTAAACATATATAGAAATAGGAGTAACGACGGGAATGGGACAGGTCACGACTACGTGTTTGACTCCGGCCAGAGAGTGATTTTGTCCAACTACTACTCCAACTCGAGCTCTTAGCCCAGCAAGGTTCAGACCGAACATCGCCGACCCTA